GGTAATAAATACCGGGGCTTTGCAATATTTGATTGATTACAATTCTGTATATTCCACTTACTAGAGAGGTTCCCAGGGAATTCATTAGAGGAATATTTCCAATAAATACGGTTTGTTCTTGCATATCTCTACCAGTTTTCCAAATTAATCCCGCGGATACATATAATTCAGAAGAGTATGTGAGTGATTCATACACAGCATCTCTTTCTTTTATCAAGGGCTCTGCCAATTGATATGTTGCCACAAATAATTGAAATTCAATTTCTTGATCTGTATCTTCAATTTTTGGAAACTTATGAAGTTCTTCCATCAAGCCTTGATCAATGAACCTACAAAATCCGTCAAATTGTATCTGACTAAACCCTGGTATTGTATACATTCCCTCATTTCCATCCCGGAACATCTTAAGTTTTCCGTTTATCGAAAAAATCCAACTATTGGCTCACTCTTCGTTGAACCATATAGATTGATCTAGCAACGATGGAATGTATATTTTGCTCATTTGAACAACATGAAATTTTATCCAACCCCATATACATATATATATGTACTAAATACGTATGAACGGAGGAATAAAAAAAATGTGACTCAAAATTTGCGACAGATACAAATGGAAATGAATTGATAAAACATTCCTGGAAACAAAATTCTGCCACTTAGACTTATGGAGTCTTGTATAGAATATCAAAATAGATCCAATTTCTACCTTATGATATTACGATCAGATTGGGTACCATAAATGGATTCGGAATTGAATCTGTTCTCTATGAGTGAGATAAAGACAGAATAATCAGGAACCGTCTAGAGTTGACTTTGATTTTAGCACTTAATTTATTTCATCGATTCCGTTGTTCAAAAAATGATTCGCAGAGAGAAAAGATATTTCTACCCATTTGTTAATTAGTAGAATACGATTGAAGTGCGTAAGAGAAGTCATATTTATTAAGTACATGCAGATATAACTATCTAGCTATCCGTATATCCCATCTTTTATCGAAGTTCCCTTGAGGCAACATAGGTCGTGCTATATCCAAATTTCGATTTTATATTCAATATATTCAATGAAAAATGCAAGCACGACGATTTCCTAATAGGAATATGTAGATAAGATACCTGACTAGGTATCCGTGTAAGAATTTCTGTTCTGGGGTTTACATATACACATAATTGTTGTTATAATTGAAATTGAAAAGGATTAATTATGGAAAAGAATTGAGACTGATTAGTCGTATATCAATTTGATCTCCTTATGTTATTAAGGAAACCAAATTGGAGATCAAAATCCAAGAACCATTCATGAATTCACAGTCATTAATGCTTCCAATTTGCTCTGAATTTTGGATTCTGTGACTGGAAATCCATTTTTCTCTTTCAATAGAAAAAAAGGGGAAAGCTTTTATTTAGGTGTTGTGTGTTTTGAAATACAATCAATCTAAGAGAACAACAGGATCCAATCAAAAAAAAGAAATGGTTCAGCAATTCCCCAGAATATTTCCATCTATATCTATTTTGTATCGTTTTGGCGGCATGGCCGAGTGGTAAGGCGGGGGACTGCAAATCCTTTCTCCCCAGTTCAAATCCGGGTGTCGCCTGATTAACAAAAGACTCGGAATTTCTTACCCTACTAAACTAATAGAACTCACAAAATTCTTGCCTGGCAGAAGCAGAGGTAAGGGGCGGGGACTGTCGATACCCAATTTTAAGAATCGGGGGGTTGACTTTCAATTATTTCTTCAAAAATCGGGGTGTGACCCAAACCTGTACCATACCAATATGAATTACCAATATAAATAAAGAAATACTCACTTAATTACGGATTCCTGATGCGTTCAGGCCATTGATTTGATTTATCAATCGAATCAAATCCATAGTAAGATTCAATTGTGAGATTCAGAACTACGAAAGTCAGGGACCGTAAATCCGTGTATCCAAAGGAAGGTTCCTAAGAGACTGTAAATCCTTGCTCCTAGGATCCAAGAAGGGGTTATAGGAAGGACTATAAATACTTCCTAATTACCTTACCCTACTAGTGTTTACTGACTGAGTCTTGAAGTAGATTGGGTAGGCTGGTGGGGAATCCAATTAGGAGTTGTGGAAAGAACTGAAGATACTTTGTATCCATACAAACTCATGAGAGTCTCTGAGTGCTCAGGTTTTCAATTAATATTGTATGGGTGATTGGCTTTTATAGAATAAAAGTGGAAAAAAGTGCTTTCGTTGGGGTAACCCCGCCAAGAATGTAATAGGGTGTCTTCCAATTGTTTCACATTTCACAGAAGTAGAGACAGTAAGGCTTAGATGGGAAATTAGGGGTATGTGATAGATAGTTATATATCTTGATGGTATATTTTTTTTTCTGCTTTTTGTTTATGAAAGGCAACAATAGGTCTTACTATTCCTACATATTCCATTAGTCACATTCCCTTGAGACTTCCAAGGGGCAACTGTGTATCTTGCTTGTACTTAGTGCCTTCCGATTCCACCAGAAATCATATAGGGA